TTTATCGGATTTTGCGCGTGTGATACATGTACCTTCTATTTCTCCAAGCAAAGCTCTTCGCATCGCAATGCCTATTGTATCAGCTTGTCCTCTCATAAGTGGAGCCAGAAGAAAGCGTCCATAATAAAGACGCTTACTGTCCGCTCTTGATTCAACACACTTCCACTGTAGTGGCTGAGTAGATACTATTATTTTCTCTTGAACCATAGTAATTTTATTTTCTTTGATCAAACCATTGAATTATTTATTTCTCTTGAAATATCTTCAATGTTTATTTTTATACACGCCTTTTTTTAGGGGACCTGCAACCGTTATGTGGCATAGGGGTTACATCTCGTATGAAACTTAATAGTATACCACTTCTACGAATAGCCCTTAATGCCGCATCTCTTCCGAGACCCGGACCTTTTATCATGACTTCGGCTCGTTGCATACCTTGATCTACTACTGTTCGAATAGCGTTTCCTGCTGCGGTTTGAGCGGCAAACGGTGTCCCTCTTCTTGTACCCTTGAATCCACAAGTACCGGCGGAGGACCATGAAATTACCCGCCCACGTACATCTGTAACACTTACAATAGTATTGTTGAAACTTGCTTGAACATGAATAATTCCCTTTGGTATTCTACGCGTATTTTTACGTGAACCCATATGTCTATTCTTACGTGAACCAATTCTTGGTATAGGTTTTGCCATATTTTATCATCTCATAAATTTAAGTCAGAGATATATGGATATATCCATTTCATGTCAAACCAGATCCTTTGCTTTTTTTTATTTGGACGTTGGGGTACTTTAGATTTATAGAGCCCCCCTTTTTTCTAAAAATTATCCTTGTCTTTGTTTATGTCTGGGGTTGGAACAAATTACTATAATTCGTCCTCGCCTACGGATCAGTCGACATTTTTCACAAATTTTACGGACGGAGGCTCTTATTTTCATATTTGTTATTCCTTGAACGTAATTCTGAATCTCTTTATTTTATTGGAAGAAAATAAGTTTCTTGAAATTTTTAATTTTAAATTCGAATTGTATTCTATCTCCATGAAATGAATGTTGAAATTGAGAAAACCTCATAATCATTCTAATCTTTGTTTCAGAGTCGATAAATTATACGTCCTCTGGTTGAATCATAATTACTTTAATCAATTTTTACTCTATTTACTCGTAGTAGATGTATAAAAAAATTATATCGAATCTTTTTTGAAACATAACGTAGAGTCAGATTTTCATTATCTAACCGAACCAAAACAAGAGTATAGCGTTGGGAAATGATTCAGAAATTAAACCGAAATGAACCTATTTTTGTTCTTTCGCTTTAGGTATCAACTAATTTGGGGGCAAAATAGTAGAAAACCACCCTTTACTCTTGTTTCATAAATATGAAAGTTCTATATATGATTTGGATATCATAAAGATTACCATATATAGCACAAAATTTCTCCACCGATTCCTTCTAGTCGAGCTTCTCTGTCTGTCATTATACCCCGAGAAGTAGAAAGAATTACAATCCCCATCCCGCCTAAAATTTTCGGGATTCGTTGATAGTTAGAATAAATTCGGAGACCAGGTCTACTGATCCTCTTTAAATTTAAAACAGTTCTATCTGGTCCTTTCCTATTTCTTCGATGTCGTAGGGTTAAAACTAAAAAACATTTGTTGCTTTCCTGATGTTTCCTCGTGTTTTCAATAAAACCTTCTCGTAAAAGGATTTTAAGAATGCTTTCAGTGATGTTAGTATATGGTATTCGAACTGTTCTTTTTTTCTTCATGTCAGCATTTCGTATATAGGTTAGTAGGTTTGCAATAGTGTCTTTACTCATAATAAACTAAGATTTTTGTTGTCCCTGAATTTTGATATAATCAACATGCTCTTTTGGAATTTTTTCTTAATTATTAAACATTTATGGATTTTTAAGGGCATATACGTGCGACACAACCAATCTAATAATAAATCAAGTTCATTCAAATACGATAATATAATCTAAACAGTAAAACTGTATTATGGCCTGATCTTATACTTATAATACTTCAGGTGCTAATGAAACTATTTTAGTGAAATTTAACTGTCTTAATTCCCGGGCAATAGCCCCAAAAATTCGAGTTCCTTTTGGATTACCTTCTTGATCAATAACAACTGCAGCATTGTCATCATATCGTATTATCATACCATTGTTGCGTTTGAGTTCTTTACAAGTACGTACAATTACGGCTCTGATCACTTCTGATTTTTCTAGTGGTGTATTTGGTATTGCTTCCTTGATTACAGCAACAACAACGTCACCAATTTGAGCATATCGTCGATTATTAGCTCCTATAATTCGAATACACATCAATTTTCTGGCTCCGCTGTTATCCGCTACATTCAAATGGGTTTGAGGTTGAATCATATCATTTTTATCTGTTTTTTCAATGCAAAAGGCGACGTAAAAAAAAAGAAATATTGTTTTTTCAAAAGAAAAAAAGAAATCTGCAATTAGTTTTTTTCGTCCGAAAAACCTTTTTCTTTTGGTTCTACATTTCTATCCTGAAATAATGAATTGAGTTCGTATAGGCATTTTTGATGCCGCTATTGAAATAGCCTTTCTGGCTATATTTTCTGGTACTCCGCTCATTTCATAAAGTATTCTCCCTGGTTTAACGACAGCTACCCAATATTCGGGAGATCCTTTTCCTGAACCCATACGTGTTTCTGTAGGTCTTACTGTAACTGGTTTGTCTGGAAATATGCGTACCCATATTTTTCCGCCGCGGCGTGCATTTCGTGTCATTCCTCTTCGTCCTGCTTCTATTTGTCTAGATGTAATCCAAGCGGGTTCAAGCGCTTGAAGGGCATATCTGCCGAAGCAAATACGATTACCTCGATAAGATATTCCTTTCATTCTTCCTCTATGGTGTTTACGAAATCGGGTTCTTTTGGGGTTATAGTTGATGGTTATTTATTACTTCCATCTCTACTACAGAACTGGACATGATAGTTTCTTCTCATCCAGCTCCTCGCGAATAAAAGGATTCTAAGATAATATTTTTTGATTTAATGAATAATATAGTGAAAAAAAAAAAAATAAAATATATTAAATCAAAAGAGTCTTTGAAAATCTATTAGAAATTTGTATATCCTTTTTGAGATATAACTAAAAATGCATTCGATTTAGATTTCTATAAAATTCGTTTTATTAGAATATAAGGTTTTAACGAATCTTTATTTTTGTTTTTCCTTTTATTAGCATATTGGATCGACTGCAATTTTGAAATCCGAAAACTCAAAAATTTCGCGGGCGAATATTTACTCTATTTAATATTATATTCAGTTTATAGGATTAGTTCATGACATGACATTTCATAATAAATGAATTGGTTCCTAGTTCGTTCCGCCATCCTACCCAATGAATCATTAGGATTCGTTTTCAATAGAATCTTATGCAATCACGGGTTCTGTCGTTCTCATCGCTTCGAAATTAATGGTTAGGTCTAAATTCTACAACGGAGCCTTTAAATTAAAATTAAATTTATTCTTGAGTCAATCCTCTTAGTCTTTATTGACTCGGGGCTCTTTATTTTTTTATTGTTATAGAACAATTTTGTTTAATTAGGAATTAGTAGTAATGCTTTATTACATTTCCCTTTAGGAGATGAATTATTGACCTTACATATATGAATTATATATCATTAATTTTTTCATTTTTTTTTCTCTCTTTCTCTCATCGTTCATTTATCCACATACTTTACTTTATATTCTTATTTTTTCACAACTCAGAATCAAATTGTTTTTTTTTTTTATTTTTTTATAAAAAACATTTCAGTTGCTACAATGATATGACCAATATATCATATCTCGACTGGTTCGTTATTATCCAGATAATGCGAAACGATGAGTTGTTTATTAGTTTATACTATGGGCTGGTCTTTTTTTTTGACTATAACCCTAAAAAACCAACGAGTCACACACTAAGCATAGCAATTATATCGAATCAAATAATTAATGTAATTTTTATTCAACCTTATAGAATTCGTTTTTTTTCTGTTTTGAGTTAAAAGACAAAAAAAAGAATGAAAAAATTTGTTCTTCCATATTTGACTTAAAGATAACTCAAATATCAAATTAAAGGCTTATTATTACTGTTTACAAATATCCAAATTTTGATACCTAATGCCCCATAGATAGTTCCAACTGTATAGGAACAGTAATCAATTTTAGCTCGAATGGTTTGTAAAGGCACTCTACCTTCCCTGATCCATTCGACACGTGCAATTTCTTTTCCGTCGATACGACCTGCAATTTGTATTTGAATGCCTTTTGTACCTGCTTGTTCAGTTAATTCAATAGCTTTTTTCATTGCTTTTCGAAATGAAACTCTATTTTTTAATTGTCCCGCTATAAATTCTGCAAGAATATTAGGGTGTCCGTAAGGATTTGAAATTCGTGAAAGAGCAATGTTTAGTTTACGGTTTACAGAATTAAGTTTTTTTTGTACATTCATCTGTAATTCGTCGATTTTTTGAGGTTCTATTAATAACTTTGGGAATCCCATATAGATTATGACTTGAATCAAGTCTATTCTTTTTTGAATCTCTATACATGCTATTCCCTCGACACTAGAAGATATTTTCCTATTTTTTTGTATATAATTTTTGATACAATTTCGTATTTTTTGATCTTCTTGTAAATCCTTGGAATAATTTTTTGGTTGTACAAACCAAAGAGAATGATGGATTTGGGTTGTACCAAGTCTGAAACCAAGTGGATTTATTTTTTGTCCCATAATCCCCCACTAGTATTATTATACATATGATGACCCTTTAGTACAGTACTTCTTTTTTTCTTCATACAGGTTTTTTTTAAACAAAATATGGTATATTTTATCTTTATGTGAATATAGTTATATTATTGAATATGAAATGAAATTTTCGTCCTCTGCCTCTAAATCTTTAAGTACAATACTTATATGACAAGTGGGTCTTTTTATCGGATAACCTCGTCCCCTAGCTCGAGGTTTTAATT